TATTTGTCAATCATTCATTGAATGATAAATCACTACAAGTGACGGAGATAGCCGATTTAAATAACGGAAAATCCAATATTTAAAAATTGTATCTAGAATAACTGGAAAGGTAGAAACAAGACCAGATATAATTTGATCGTTATGAACAAATCCAAAATCTTGGTAAACGGAACCAATCATTAGTTCCCACCCGTGGGGGGAATGAAATCCGATACATAAATCAGTTAATAAAAGAATAGAAAAAGCTTTTATTGTATCGCTTAGGTTATATAAGAATTCTTGAGCCCAAGAGTTAAGAATAACGAGTTCTTCATTACCCAGAATAGAATAACCACTTAGAATAATGAAAGAGATTATATTTGTCGAGAAATGTAAAATCGTATGGATAAAATCCTCGTTGTATATCTTGATTAATTGGATCGTTTCTTTGTGCATTCCTATACGAAGCTTTTGTATATGTGTCTCCGAGTATTCCTTGATCATTTCGTCCAAGAGGACTAGTTCTTCTAATTCTATAAATTTTTCTAGAATATTCTTTTCTTGAATATCATTCAAAAAAGTTTCGGATTGGTTAGTATTCCACCAATAAATAACCCAAGATTCCAGACTTTTATTAGAAATCCACCAGGGCAAAACTACTACAGATGCAAGATATATAAGAGGAGTAAATACTTTCTTTTGTGCCATTTTAATTTGTGAATTGTGAATGAAATTACCTCATTCGCCGACTCTATGCAATCTAATATTTCTATGAAGCATAAGTTCTATTGCAAGGCGTTGAGTCTAGGAGTCTATTCACTGTTTTGGGGGGGATTCCGAGATTAGTCCTTGAATATATAAATATAAAAAATAAAAATAGAGAATAAAAATCCACTTCGAATTCAAATGAAGTAATAGAATTAAAAAAGAAATAATACAAAACCTTATTTCCAGATATCTCAATTGGTCAAAGTCAAATTCGAAACAAGTACCGCCTTTCGATGAATGCGCGAAAGAATAACTTAAACTTATATATAAAAAAATCCATTAATAGGTATTGTTATAAGCGACCCAATTGTTTGGTAATCAAATAGCACAAAAAAAAGAAAAGGATAATAAAGATACGGTAAAATAAAAAATTGACAAAACAAGATATGATTCATCTGGATCTAAAGTATCAATTCCAATATTTCGATTCGTTACTTGTTTTGTTGCTGAATTGAGTGTATTTCCATATGCATAAAAACCCCCCAAAAAGAGTTTCATTTTAGGGTTGTTATGTCCGCCGCTGCTTTGCTTTGACTCAAATCAACGTTCTGAAGAAACTTCAGTGAAGTTATATTAGAGAACAAAGAGGGTTCGTTACTTTTTCTTTACTGTTGATAAAGCATTAATTCTTTATTTCTCAAAAAACTTCAATTGGGACACGCAAAAAATAGGCCAATTCAGCCGCTTTTTGTTCAATTTCTCGTGGCGTAAAATTCTCATCCGTACGCGTCAAGGGAATGGCCCCCTGGCCTCGGATTTCCATATAAAGAACACGACGAGCATAAATACCCTCTTTAACTTCTACTCGCACAGACTGAATATCTTTTATTAGAAATCGGAGGAAGACACGACGGTTTTTTCCAGGAAATCCCCAACGAAAAATACAAACTATTCCTTCTTTTCTATCGAATCGATCATAACCACTACCTACATTCCACGAAATTGTACACCATAAATAGGCGCTAATAAAAAGACCCGCGACCCCATAAAAAGACATTACGAGCCCTTGTGGAAAAAAAATGATTTGTTGAGACGGAAAAAAAGATATCAAATTTTTATCAAGATAACTGGAAGTTCCAACCAATAAGAAGCCTAATGAACCTAAAAAAAGGATAATGGCCCAGAAAAAATTACTTATTTTTCGAGACCCCTTTATAAGTTCTATCCATATATGTTCTGATCGCCAACTCATACTTGATCTGATTTCAGTTTATTGGAATTGAAAGCATAGCCCAATGAATTTGACTTTACTTTTTTTGTTGCCGAAATAACTCTCATCAACTAGCACTATTTTGATATGAACCCTTAGGAATAATTCATAAAACGGGTTAGATGGAAAAATGTCTCTTCACTTTATGGCCCTACTAAGGATAGTGGCAGACATATTACTACATAGACTTTCCATTTTAGACATCCGCCAATCCTTATTCTAGTGGAAAATAGCTAAAATAAATTGACTCATATATCATATATCATTTTCTGTATGTATAAGAACTCTTTCATTTCTATATGGTCGATTTCTGTATTTCTGTTCAGCCGAAACCCTATGTTATACCATACTCAAATAAATAGATATTTTTTTATCTAAGTTCAAAAAAAAAATGAGATTTAGTCCTATTAGATCTAAACAATCTTGTTTTTTTGAACATAAAGAAATAAAGAAGCCATTGCCATGGCCGGAAATACTAGGCCTACTAAAGGAACAAAAATAGAGGGAAAGTTGAAAGTTATCATAGAATGAATACCTCGATTA